TTTTGCCCTAAATCTAAGCGTCACTATCTTTGTATGCTTTCGCCGTCAGGCGTATTCCCGTTACCATTGAAACTGTGGTTAGCTTTTCCAGATTTGGGAGTGTTAACGCCGGGTGTCGCGCGGGCTTTCATTCTTTATAGGGCTAAGTAGCGCCTTCGCTTTGTTTGTAATAAAAAGGAAAGAGAAGGTCTTGTCTTCGGACATTTTTTCCAGTTTTTGGGGGGACTTTCTTGATCGCCTCATTCTTTAACCATGGGTTAAAATGTGGCTAAAGTCTCTCCGATGGTACGCTGAGGTTAGCGTAAATTACGATGTGTCGCTCGAGGTCTGTCTCTCGAGCCTCCTGTTGTACCAATGTCTATATTCCGTTTTAGGAAGAAGGTAATGATCTTCCGGTATGGAGTTTTGTTTTGTTGTTTCGACAGGCTGAGAGCAGTGCCCGCTCCCTTGTGTTTGAGGGAGTTGATGCGGCATTCGAAGTAGGTGCGGGTGAGGCATTCGAGTTCGAGTGGCTTTGGTACCGGACAGAAGAAAGAGAATAATAACATTGAAATAGCTTACTTTATAGGGGCTTGGAGGTTTTTCCTATTCTTATTTCTCAGTTTAAGCTAGCGATGGAAATAAGAAAGGCTAGGTAGCTGGCTTTCTTGGGATTGCTCGCTGGCTGACTATGACGATTGCCCTCACTCGAAAGCCGCTTCCAATAAGATTGTTTTCAACATCCCCCCCCCACCATTAGAGTTGGGCTTATGGTTGAGCCTCTTATTGCGTAGTCCGCTTTTTTTTTTAAGAAAGCAAAGAGGCGAGCTTTAAGACGTTCTTTAATCCTTGTTGTACTTTCGGGTTGGACTCCAGTCCTCGTCCTCCCCTGCCTGCCAGCACACCTGAAGGAAAGGAAACCGGTATAACACAAAGAAAGGAACAGCAATCACCACAAGCAATCAACGATTCAAAATGACAAAAGAACGGGGCATAGGAGATAGAGGCGGAGTCTTGGCTGTAGTTAATGGGAGGACTAAGAGTAGCAGTAAGAATAATAAAAGGAAAGCAGTAGAGAATAGAAAGCGTCTTGTCAGAGCATATGTAGCTTCTGATATAGGAGCTGGAGCAGGAACACGAGTAGGAGCTCTTGTTCGTTCCCTTGTTAGCTAGTCTTTCCTCGCAAGCCACCAAGCCTTATCTTCGTCTCTGAATTGTTGCCTTCCGAGTTTTCCATTTTCTTTTTTCTTTTTTTTTTCACATATAGGTATAGGCGAATAAAAGATAACGATTTTCGAAGCTGTGCTAATAGTGGTAAAAAATAAGGTAAGAAGAAGTTTTAATAAAAAATACGGGGAAGTATTCCATTTTCCAATGTTCGACCAATCACTCGTCTAGGGCCTTCCTCGCGGTCAGGCAACTCTTTCCTCGTCGGCAATCCCAATCACTTGCTGAGACAAGCTCTCCTCCTATTTTTGCACTGCTTCCGGTTGATGGCTATTATGCCTCTTCCTGCTCAAACTCAAACTCATAAGCCAAGACTCCTATTCCGGGTAGTGTTTTTGATAGTCCTTTGCTCTTTACAAACCCCTGACTCGTTCATTCACTCGCTTGGATTCAGTCTCGTTCGGTTGTTGATTAGTTCATCGGTAGTTGGTTAGATAGTCGTGGTTGGGTTATTCACTTGGAGTTGCTTGGTAACTTCCTGGCATTATTCCGCCTTTCGGGTGTTGGGTAGTTTCTCGGGTGGTGTCTTGTATTGTGGTTGCTTGCAGCAGTTGATTCACTCCTTCCTCAGCATTCGTCGATTGGTGGCGTGGGAAAGGGGCATTCGATCACGGGCAAAGATGTCGATGCAATTCATTATGCAAGTTATGAATTCAAGGTAGAGGGGTTGCCTGATTCACCAGTCTTTCCTCCAGACTCATCGGTAGGGTGATGCTAAACTATCTTTTAAGGGTTTCTACTATTACATAGGCTTGGGGCTCCCATGCCGGTATCTTTCAGTTTGTTGGCTCCTCTTATTCTCAGCACATAGGGGGATTCCCCATCCATTTATCTTTCTATTTATTTCTTTCATTCCAATCTTGGGGCGGACTCCCATGATTCCTTTCCCAGTGTCTATATTCCCCCCTCATCCGAGGCTCAGACTTAACCTCCATCCCCTTTTATTATATCAATAGGGAGCTCATCCATCCTTCCTGCCATAAGCTGATGATCTCCTAGCGCGAAAGCCATTGATCGATAGTTATACAAGGGTATCTCCGATACCTACAGAAGATAGCTTTCAGAAGCCCGATGCTTAAACTCAAATTGCGCGATGAACTCATCAGATGAACTACTACAGGAAAGAAGACCAATTTGACCGAAGACCCTAGAGACCGTTACAAGAGTTAATACCGAAACAGACAATTCCAGATGCCCTCAGACAGATGCCACTAAAAAAGCCGATTATCGCATGTTTTTAGAGGCCGTACTTTAGACAGGGCCTAGCTCGGGCGACTCACGGGCTTCCTTTCTCCTTTGCTTTTATGCTTCCTGTTGCTCTCATTCCTGCTTGCCATTTAGCGGATCGGATTCAATAGCTGCTCCTTCTTTCCTCTGTCTCCTTTGCCCTTCGCACCTTGGAAGATAGAATAGACACTTTTGAATCCCCTCTTTCGATTAGTAGGGGATTCCTTAGCATCAATCCCATTCCATAAATAAGGGAAAGGAAAGCTCTTAATCTTTCTTTTATGCCACGAATCGCCTGTTAGAGAAAAAGATTGAAGTAAGCTGTGCTTCTTGAAAAGTCACTTGCTTTTGTGGAAAGACTTGAAAGAAAATGGCACTCATATTAACCACTGGTTACGGGGACTCTTAGTCTTACCCGGAGACTGGTACGAAGACTGCTATTCCAAGGAGAAAAGGCAACTAGTGCATAAGCGTGCTTACCCAACTACATGCCTGGGAACTATATATCCAAACTAGAGGAAAGACTTGTAGGGTCTTGGTACTGGCTCGCATGAACCCAAAGTAATGGGAACTAGAACCGAAAAAGGAGATAGATCGAAGGTAATTGGAAATGGCTAAAAGGGACCCACATCTACTCAAAGAGGTTATAATACTGGAAGAATTTAAACTAGTAGAAGTGCTAATGCAACTACTGCTACACTGACTGACATTGACGATGGTGGGGAATCCGTGCTCTCACTATGCTTTGCTTGCGTTGGTCTTCCGCGGTCTCTATTGAGACATTTGAAGTGAAGCAAAGAGATGTAAAAAACTATTGGAAGCTTTTTCCCACCCCATTCGATGAAATGAAAGTAGCAATGCCAATGGATATGTTTAACTATAAAGACTCAAATTTCCTTTACTGGAAAGCACTCCTCTCTTTACGAGAGAGCACTGGAAATATGCTATTTTTTACATTGATAGATAGACAGAGACAGGGGAGGTAAGACGCTACATAAGCTAGAATTGGACTGCAAATGCCTTAGAGGAAACTCCCAATGTAGACAGGGCCTCCCTTAGGTCTCTAAAAAATGGGAGGAGACTCAAAAAAAAAATAAATAAAATGGAAAACCCTTATCAAAAAAGTGAAAAGAAATAAGTTACTTCTATAAATCGAAATCGAATGAAATAACTCTACTTACTGTTCAATGGCGGGTTAGGTTGAATAAAGAGATTGAAGATACTCGGGTATTTCACTTGAATTGAATGACCCGCCAGCCTTATATTAGCACTAAAACTGGCTCTAAGGCGGAAGGCATGGACTTCAAACCAGCTACCCATAGTGAAATAATATATGCTTTTGACCTTGACTCTGCAGGAGATTGCGTGTGAGATACCGCTGACTTAAAAGAAAAAGCTGGGGATACTCCTCCCAAAGGGCACTAGGAGACTAGACATATTACGTTACGGGCACTGGATCCAGGGGCACTAATACTAGTTATAACGGGAATCCTAGACCTGTAAGAGCTAGACTCGCACGAGGTTACAATAAAAAGAAAGTAGATTAAGCGCTAGCTTAGGGCTTCCAATACTCAAGCTTTATCACAGGAAGCTGGATTGTTAGGTGAAGCTTAACGTCCTTGCCTATGGATTTGGATTATATTCTTAGAGCGGAGCGTATGGAAAGCAAATTTCTGCTGGCTAAAAAGAATCCAGCTTGCTGGATAATGTGTCGAGTTATTTCGCTTGCCCTTTAAAAAGGCACTTTCCCCTATCTGCTCTTTAATTGCTAGTATTTAGGGGGACAAGAGATTCCAAAAAGGGCTGGCCGGGACATTCGCAATTGAAGCGATTCTATTAGGATTGGCTGAGTGAATGAAAGCAACTCAAACTCTAACTGGATACAAAGCAAAAGGTAAGAATAGCCCTGTAAGATAGTTAGTTCCTTAGTCAGAGGGGCGAAGCGGTTGGCACAAGTTATTATCTTGTGGCAGGCAGGGATTCAAAGGGAGCGGGCACTCAAAAAGAAAGACTCGCAAGAAAAAGGAAAGCAACTGGAATTGGCTCGCATGAGAGGTACAGGGACCTGGCCGAAAGCCAATCCCCCAGGCCCCCACGGAAGAGAGACTCGAAGGAATGCCCCCCACCCACTCCGGAAAAGGTAATTGACTAAAAAGATCAGGAAGAGATGCCCAATAAAAAAAGCAACCGTAACACAAAGGAACCAAAAGAGGAACCAAGTCTACAGAAAGAAAGTCACTACCACTAACTGATAAACAAAGGGAAGGATTTTTACAAGAAAAAGGCAACTCCCGGCCCAAGTCAAGGCGATGCAATAGTCGGGCGATAAGGAAGAAGCAGTCCCAGGCCTTAGGTCCAGATCTGAGAACTTTCGAGATGTGAATCATAGCCTAGTCTAGTTTCGTACCCAACAGCTAAAAGTGATGTCATATTATAACTTTATAGAGAATCACCCATCGGCCTTAGGATCCGAGTTTGAATTGGCTAGGGGGCATGAGCGGCTCCCGGAGGCCTTGTGGGCATACCGAACTACGTGTCGGACTCCGACTCAAGCGGGTAGTCCTTATTAGTCAAGCTTTGGCTCTCGAATGGGAACTGGATCCGTCCAAAGGGAAACTTATTCTCAATCTCAATCTGTATTTATTCAAAGTTGTTTTGTATTCGTATATGGGTGAGATAGTGCTTTTACCTTTTACTGGGTCATTAATGCATCAATGGAGTCAACTTAATCTTCCGTTTTTTTTAGAAGTTGGTCGGCCTTGACGTATATATACTATACTGCAGTTCCCACCTCCGTGTGTATTGCGTGTTTGCTCCAATCCGGGTCTTAGAAGTCAACTGCCTTTCCTGCCGCCGAAGGAACCTGTGCCCATGCCTATGCCTCAAGTAAATAAAGAAGCTTTCGAAATGGTGGGTCGGTTGTGGATAGAGAGGTAGGGATCCGTATCAGGTCGGGATGCCGCTGTTAGTGTGGTACCTCTAGGGCTGGCTGCTCTCGACCCCTAAGGAGAGGTAAACGAATGCTCTTCGAATTGGTACCTAAACCCTAGTTAGTTTCTGCCACCTATGCTGCTTCCCCTGCTGGTAGGTGATCAACGGAGACTAGTGCTTTTGCTGTTGTCTCTGCCACAGCAGCCTCTGCTGGTTCGTTTGGATGCTCCAACGTGTGCTTCATTCAACCGGCGTATACAAGATCAATTTCAATTGAAAAAGACTTAAAATGGAATTGAAATTGCCGAGACCCCATGCCAACATTTCATTCAATGTTTGGCCGTCCAGTAACTGGATCGGAGAAATAAAATCGAAATCGTAAAATTATGCACTAACTTGATGGAATGCATATATGAGGAACCATGACATTTCTGGGTTGTCACGGAAGAAGTTGAAAACTATAATTCGCAAGGAATTCTATCCCATTGGGTTTGAGGAGGACTAGTAGGATTCGATGGCAGTGCGCCAGGGAAAGGGCCAAGCTGTACAAGAATACCCCCATTAAAGTACCAAACAAAGGGTTCCACAAGCAAGCTATTATTCTGGGGATCTCCATTGAGGAGCATCAAACCCTAATGAAAGATCTCTCCCCATTAGCAACAGGTAATCATTTTCAAGCCAAAATAAGGGATCTCCTACTGAACGATAGGAAAGTGAGTTCTTCCAGTTGGCATTCATTAGTCCGGTTGGGTAGGAGCACCTGGTTGATCGCCCAACAAAATAGTTGTTTAGCGAATGACTCAACCTATGCATCCGGTATTTACACACTCTACTTCGAGGTGTAAATCACTTAAACTATTTATTCCCCCTATCCCTGTATTAATAAAAGAATAGAAATTTTTACTTTGACCTTGCGAGCACCCACTCAAAATAGGGAGGGCGAACTCTTATCCCCCGATCTCCAGGACCGCAAAAAAGATGGAATTTTCCTTCTTCTTAGCCGACGTAAGACCTTCATCCAGCAGCAAAAAGCTGTCCCTTGGAGCAGCTCAAACTTCTTCCGGGTATGAAGAAGCGGGAGTGCACCACATGGAGGATTTCCTTTGTATGCCAAGTCACTGGACCGGCGAAACGGATTCTCCCGAGGTTGAGCTTTCAAAGTGGGATCGTTCCAACGCGCCCACGCCTTACTGCTTTTACGGGTACTTTTTCCAATGCATCTGCGGCCCCGCTTCTAAGCGAGGCAATCCCAGTTCGGAATAACCTCGGCATATCCAGTGTTAGCAAGAAGGAGCTCTTTGAGAGAAATTATGCCCATCTAATTCATCTTCCTCGATAGCATCCGATTACTGAACACCTTCACAATCCGACGGCACACTGAAGCAAGGGATGACTCCTAGAAAGACTTAGTGGTTAGGTTGTGCACGTGAAGTTGCTGTTGAAGAAATGCCACATCACAGCTTGAACTAATAGACAGATGGGACAGCTTTCAATAGAACATAGAGCTCTGCCCTTCTGGCTGTCCTAAAGCAAAGGTCAGATCAATAGGTAAGATATATACGTGCATTAGATCGGCCAATAGCCGTTAGATCCGGTTCTTTTAATGCCCACAGATCCGCCTGAGGGAGCCCTTTTGAGGAAGTTGTTTAGCCTTCTAGCAGCTTTCTGGCAATCAGGTTTAAGGCAGGGAGTTGAAAGAAAGCAAAGCCCCACCTTTCTCGAATAAGCGGGTTTCGCCTTTTTCGCTGTTAGGGAGATTTCGTTTAACAGGTTAACAGGTGCCTAGCGTCTTTTCTTTCGTAGTACAGTTAGAAAGGACAGAAGAGATCTTTTTAATAGAGATATCGTTTAACCGTTAACTAATACAGAAAGAGCCATACCCTCATGCAGCTTCCCTTTCTTTTTTCGCATGGTATGGATCACTTCCTGAAGGATGATGGTGTTGTCATGAGTCTGTCGTCCTGGTACAAAACTTGCCTGATTAGGAGAAATCCATTTATCCATCAGTGGCTTGAGACGATTAGCAATCAACTTGGTTATCACCTTCTAAATAAGATTACAGAGCCCGAAACTTAGAAATTATTTCTTGCTTCTTTAGCTTAGGAATTAGGGGGATGTAAGAATCATTCACTCCTTCGGGCAACTGACCAGTGGTGAGCTCCAATGATCTTCCAGAATTTCTTGAATAAAAGACGGAAACCAAACACTTTGTAGAGTGAGTCCACGAATTATGCCATTTTAATAGTTCTACCAGCTATCTCATCGGCCGAAGGATGCCTTGGATAAATTGGAATTCCATCGGCCTTAAGATGTTCAAAGATAGCATCTTGCTTTGTTATGTCAAATCCATCCATAACGTCTTCCTGCATCACACTCTTCTTCTTGGCTGATCCAGGCGGAGGCTACAAACAAACACTCTTGCAGATCCAAGAAGACTAAGGAAGATTTCCCCAGTACTTGGGATGAGCAACTTCCATTAGCATTCTGGGCATATATCATATCCAAACGGCGCGCTACGGCATTGATACTACAATAGGAGAAGGTCCAGTTACTTTCTTTAAGAAGGTTGTGTCTTATCTCTTGGTGTCAAAGGGCGAGTTCTTGTCTTGCCCAAAAACTTTTAGAATCGTTCGGACTTGGTAACATCGCTGGAGTGTGTTGGGGAGGCCAGGGAACTCATATATCGGTCAAGTGGATGCTCCTTATAGTCTTATGGTGTAAGCAGCAAGCAAGGAAAGGAGGCAAATCTCTTTAATGGAAGAAAACCTTGCCTTAGAAGAAGATTGCAACCCTCATAAGACCCCTTATGGATGCTCCCCTTTCTTTTCTTTTCTAGGTGAATTGGAAGCCATGGGGAATAGTTCCAATCAAGTATCAAAGAAGTGATAAAACCGCCTAAGGATTCTCTTTAAAGGGCCTTTCGGGATGGCTTAGAAAGTAGGACAGTAGATAAAGCACTAGGAAAGGAAGTATCAATCGAAATACACGTCCTCGAGGGCAGCATTCATGGCAATCATCACCACTTTCTTTTCTCCCGAGGGGGTTTGAATTCACGACTCTCGCTAATAAGTCAGGGGTCCTTTTGTGGTGCTTTTTCCTTTTTCTATTTGATAGTGATAAAAGGCTCAAGCTAAGGCTTTCAATCAATCGAATCCAGTCGTGTCTGTCAGGACGATGTTCTTTCCTAGACCTAGAAGAGAAAGCTGCTTTGGCAGTGCCCGTTCTCCCTTACTAAGGGGATAGGTTCAGTCTTTGCCCTCTCGCCTATCGCTTTTTCCTGTGTTCGGGTCGTAAAATGCCCCCGTCTTTCACTGGCCTAGGCTTTGTAAGCTATACAGGGCAAAAATTTACCTATTTTCTTTTTCTTTGGCAGAGCGAGGGACGACGACGACCGAAGGGAGGGCTCCCTTTATTTTATATCCAAGATTCGACTATTACGAGGCACTGTAGCCCGCTAACGGTTACCTGCGAGCGATGATTTCAACCATTATAGCTGGCGTCGACCCGCTTTCTTTGAGTCATTCGATCACTCGAGAGTACTTTTTTCTATCGGTTTTGAGTCCACACGGATCTACTTATTTTTATGTACTCTCCCTAGTAGGGAAGGATTAGTCCGAGCCGAGTAGGCAGAAAGCAAAAAGGGGTTTTGGCACGCTAAAGGTTTTGTTTTGCCGGCATCCTGACTTTTTGACTCTCGTCTGAACAGTGGCTCCTTGTCAATCCATGCGGCGACAGTTTAGTTGATGCTCTTCTCCACGTTCACCCTTATCGCAGGATGGGTGTAGTTCAGAGCGCAAGATTTGAAGAAAGCAAGCCTGAGTCACATGCCCGACTCTCTATTTTAAGTTAGATGGCTTGTGATGTGCCAGGTCTATTTCGCTCTATGGTTATAAAGCAAGTACGCCCCCATCTCTTTGGACTGAAATCCTGTCCCGAATCTCACGGGGAATGATTCATTATCATAACGAGGGGGCAGCGGTCAATCTATAGCTCACTTCGTTCCTCAGGTCTCCAAGCCTTTATTTTTTGTCGCACTTCTGAACTCTCGCTCTTCAGCGCCCCGGTCGAATACATAGATGATTCATCAATAGCAGCATCTCTTTTATTCTTTCTTGCGACTAGCTATTTTCTTCCTAGAGAAAGTAAGATTATACTTCATAGCTAGAGAGCGATCATCTTCTGACTATATCATGGAACTTCTTTTTCGATCCCTTCCCGCCGTTTAGGATTCGAGTAGCGGTTCGACAAGTTGAGACAAATGAATATTATGTCAGTGAAGCATCTGAGTAGCACCCATTTCCCGAGAGAAAAGCGCTTTCTAGTTGGATTCTTATTCATCGCAATATTGAAAATATGTCTCCCTTCGGTCGACCCTCTCTTTCACCTAGTACTTGTACTACAGAAAAAGATACTGCAATTGCAAATGGCATCAGGTCTCTTTTGCTCAGTTCAACCATCGGCTATTGGGGACAGAGGAAGAGCTCCAGGAACGACTGACTTGTACAATTCGAAGCGCCTTGTGCGTCTAAGGATCGTCTAGGCCGAAATAGCAGTCAACTGCGGCTTCTCTCAAGGTCTGAGTTCACAACTGACACTTTGAGTCGTTTTCTAGATTGTGTGTGACGTCCATAGCATTTCAGCAGAAGAAGAATGGAATGAGTCAAAAAGAAGATTGCTTGCTTTCTCGATAGTCGTCTTGGTATTGGATCCGCTCTTCTCTTAGCATGAACATGAATTAGATTCTATTCGTCTTATTTATTCTTACCCCCTTTCCCATTTCTTCTCTTTAACCAGACGTGCTCGGAATCTTTTTTTTTGATCTGGCCGTAAACTCGGTAGTTCCACTCCTCGCTTTTGTTCAATTATAAAAAAATAACCACTTTGATGAAGATTTGTAGCATCATTCAAGTAAATACAGATTAAGATCGTAGAAACATGAGCTTGTGATATAGCTACACCTAATTCCAGACCGGTTAATGCAAGAACTATAAATAAAGGACCAGGATCCCCTATGAAATATAAAAGATCATTCATACATAGCATAGTCCAAGCGGACCCACTTAAAATCTTTACTGAACTATGACCGGCCATCATATTAGCAAATAAACGTATTCCTGAGCTTAATGCGCGAAAACAATGAGGGATTAGCTCAAGGAGTACTAAAAAAGGTGCTAACGGCAGTGGGACTCCTGCGGGTAATAAAAAGCTTAAAAAATGAAGCCCATTTCTTTGAAATCCCACTATAGTAATGCCAATAAAAATAGAAAATGAGAGACCCAAAGTAATGAGAAAATGACTTGTAACTGTGAAGCTATAAGGTATCATACCCTGGGGATTACGAAATAACGAAAAAGTAAAAGTGACCGAGATGCGAGGGAAAAACTTTTGTTTAACATTTCCGGAAAGACCGCCTATTTGTTCGTTTACCGGGTTCGGCACGAAATCATGAATAAGCTCTACCAAGGATTGCCAAGCATTTGGTACTGAGTTTCCTCCTCCGTTTTTAGTAACAAAATGAACCAGAAGTAGGACCAAACTGAGAGTTAGCAGCATAAACAAAGATGGATTTGTGAATGAGAAATACAAGTTTCCTATATTCATAAGGAATCAATGGGAGAATGGAAAATTGCTCAAGTGGGCTATTAATCACAGCGTCTAAAAGATGATCGGGCATGGGAGCGGGCACTGGTGGGATCTCCGGGTTAGGAGCCGGTTGAGGCGGATTAACAGTTGGCACGAAAAGAGGCGCCACACTATTAAATGTATAAAGTGCAAGAGCAAATGATCCTACAATTGTGAAACCTAGAGTTAGACCATGAAAAAATGTTTCCATAATTCCCTTCATTCTTTGACTGCTCTGCTCCCCCCAAAAAAAAGAGAGACTGATTCTGACTAAAAGAGGATTGATTGGTTGTTGACCAACGGGAAGAAAGAAATCAAAATAAACAGGCTAACGTCCGCCCGGGTCAAGCGGCAGTAAATGATTTCCAGTCGACGAACATCGAACTCATTCCACGGAACACAAAAAATATCTGCAGGAAGAGGGCGGTTATCAGTGTGACCATGAAGCTGGGTGAGAGTGTGTAGTGGAGAAAATTGGGAAAGGACCCATGTTTGTAAGTCTCGAGGTCTTTCTTGTCTCACACAAGAAGACAGAAGCTTTCTTTCTATAAGAGATTCTCAGTCTAGTTCGCTACAAGGCATACTAGCAAGGAAGCTAGCCTATTAGCTATTCTAGCCTTTGAAAGCTGTCCAATCGTACTTATCTTATGAAATTGATAGTTAAGAGCACCTTTCATACCTAAACCTAAAAGTCGCCTTTCTCTTTATATACGATAGCACCAATGATAGAAGGAGATAATGCGATCCTTCTTCTTCAATTCATCTGCAGCTTTTTATTCTTTATTAATTAAAGGAGATGTAACTTCTAAGCCCATGTGCTAGAAGCTCTTTGGAAGGGAAGGAAAGCAAAGAAAGAACTGATACGCAAAACTTACTGGCAAGCTAAGCGCAAAAGGCACTCCTTAGGCCTCATCAATCGAGGAAGAAAGCATTCCAATCGTTGAAAAAGCCTTCTTGCAGCAGGCCAATTTTAAATTTGGTCACATCGGCTACCTCTCCATGGTATCCATTTCAGACCAACTGATTAAGGCCTCATCCAGTTCTGGGATCCCTACTATCAATCTTTCACATTCGATACTATAGATATGACACCTACTATCGAGGAGTATACTGCTCTACTGAACATAGCATTGTCAGACCCGGACAAAGTTTATTGATATAAGCCAAGATCGGGCATGAGAAGGAAAGTTGCCAAGATACTAGACATGCAGGTAGCCGAGATAGACCCACATATAAAAGAGAAGGGAGACGAAGAGTGTGTATCGTGGGACTTCTTGCATGCCTTTATTATGCAGCAGCAGGAGAATGATTTAGAATTAATCGCCACCGCACTGGAAGTTTATGGGCTGATAATTTTCCCTAAGGCTTTGGGGTACATTGATAGCAGAGTGATTGACCTCTTTCACCAGGTCATGCACGGGGTTAATCCTGTACCAGCCATTTTAGCAGAAACTTTCCGGTCCTTGAACTACTGCCGGACCAAAGGTTTAGAATCCTCGGTGGTGCCCCATTACTATACATCTGGATGAAGGGACATCTTGAGTGCACAGAGAATAGGTTCACAAAGCCTTACCCGCACCAAAGTAAAATCCCAATTGTGGAATTCTGTTCAAGTGAATGGCCAGGACCATTTTCCAAAGATTGAAATTTTCCGGAGTCGGAACAGTCAGAACGTTGAATGGAGAGCTCCTTGGGTGAAGCCTTGCCCAGTAGCATATAGATATGGAAGCTACCCTTGGCTTCCTTTGTTGGGACCCTGGGGAGGAGTCAGTTATGCCCCCGCCATGGTCCGGAGGCAGTTTGGTGAAAAACAGTTTGTCCCTACGACACACGAGCTGAGTGAACTGGAATTTTCATACAAAGACAAAGGAGCCATAGCCTTAGTAAAGGAAATAGCGGAGGCTTGGAAGCAGGTACACCGGGGCACGCCCGGAATTTTGACAGATGCAACTAGCGAAGGCTATAGACTGTGAGAAGGACTTGCTGCGATAGACATATTTAACCGAGTGAGTGTCGGACTCCTAAATCAAGAAAGGGGCGCATCGGTTTGTTTACTTAAAAAGTTAGCAGGCGAAGAACTTTGATTATCATATAAAAGAGTTACGGAATTTCTAGAGATTCAGCCCCTAGAGACTAGCTAGCCTTCCTTGGCTTGGGTGGATTGCTTTGAATAGAAATGCTTTCTCTGGTTCACTGAGGTAGTTCTACTAGCTGGAACGTAGCGAAGGTTCAGGTTCTGTTGCTTTTCCAGGGAAGGAAGCTGAATTTTGATTAGTCGTCCTATCGTAACTAAATAAGTAGTAGATCCCGAGTGCCACCGATATAGCTCTTGGGGGGCTAGTAGAAGGGCTTGATCCCACACTCGGTGAAAGGCTTTAAAGACCAGGTTCAAGGCGTAGAGAAAAGAAAGGTGATTCCCCTTCTTTTGTCACAAGAATTGCTGTTGAGCTGGGACCAAGAAAGGGAAGCGATTCGGAGAGATCTTTGAACAGCAGAAAAGACGGATCTGAGAACATAGCCATAGTTACGGTTTCAGGGCTTAGCTTAGGCCCCTTCCTAATCTAATGCCATGCCCTTACAATGGCGAATCCAAGACCTCTTGCCCATTCCCAGACCAGTTCCGGCTTGCTTCGCATAGGCTACACAAGCTAGGTTCACGCTTTCAAGCCAGAGCTAGTCTTCTTCCCACTGACCGCTACTAATAAGAGAAGAGTTGCCGAACCACTACCTAATAATATTATTAGGTAGTGCCTTCCTCCCCAGAAATGCAAATGCGGATTCAAGAGCTGCTTTCTCACTCTATCTCTATATAAGTAAATTTGTGATGAAAAAAATTCCTATTCTTTTTCTTTATCACCCGAGGGAACGGAAGTCACTTAATCCTCATCTCTTGAACTCACTGAAACCAAGCCAATGGAGATTTCCGGGTAAGATGCTTACTTTGCCGGGTTCTTTCACTCAAAACGAATTGAACCGGGTGTAGGATCGATCCCTTCTAGTAGCCTAGCGCTTCCCCTAATTCTAGTTAGTGACTTCGCTACCTTTACAGAAGACCGAGAGTCAGGGGCTACCTTAAGCCATGCTCCTACTAAACCTAAACCACCAAGAGCAACTGCGGAGTAAGCTCCCTTCTCCTATCACGACAGTTTTCCAGTATCGGAATTCATTCGTCTCATCTGTGATTTTTCCTTGATTTCCCACCTTAGCTTTGGGGCTTCCATTGGGCTGTCATCTAGCTAGGGCTATTTGAACTTGTTGAAAAAGGCTTTCTTGCCCCTTCCTTTGTCGTGGGCGTGGGCGTAGGAAATCCAAATCCCATTCGAAGAAGGTCAAGTCGCCTAGTACTACTGACTTTGCAGCGCTTACTCTAAGAACGACAAGGGCAGATAAGACAAGACCGGCAACAGCAGCGGATTCAATAGCGGCAGAGTCGTTCAAAGCCTAGAAGGGCTAACTCTTAACTAGGCTAGCGAAGGAAGTTACATTAGGGCAAGAACTCCTACTGCTACTACTCCTGATACAATCTTGCTTGGAAAAAACCGTTGCCGAAGAAACTTCATGTTTACCATTGTCACTGACTCATACATTCTCTGTGGAGTCTCCCAGATTTCTCATGCGGACCCACTGAAACTAGTACCTTATCCTTGACCACCATTACATTAGAGCACAGCTTCGAAGCACTTTTTTTTTTACTGTCTACAACTATAGATGCTGTTCATATGCTTTCTTTTGTTGTTTGGCTATAACAACATCACTTGATTGAAGAAGCCATTAGCACCAGATCTGCGGGCTTCTCTTTTCTCAAAAATGAAAAAAAAAGATCCTGTTTTTTGAGAAGCAACTGCATTCTCATCTTCCAAACATCTACATTTAGAGGTTCAATTTTGCGATGCTTGACAATCGTATGCGTTAATGCAGTAATCATATCAGCAACCATAGATCCAGAAGATTGTATCACTACTATATCTGCACAACCTGGGCTCTCATACCAGATGATAACAATCTTTAGCTGAAAGAAAGAAAAAATTTCTAGGAATGTGCAGAGCTGAGACCCGCTGTTGGTCGGGAGAATCAGGCTCTCTTGGTAAAAACTTTCTTTTCTTTTTTACTTTTGAGTTTGAGTAACATTCTCCTCGATCTTTCAAGTACACTCAACCGAGGAATGGTGAGATTTCCATCATTCCACTTTGTTTGCGGATTCAAGGTCAATCCTTTCGATTGATTGATTCCCCCTTTCTTAATAGAATAGAGGGGTGCTCTCAGCTAGCCTCAAACTTTGGAACAACTGAATCCTCATTTTCCTTCTTTACTTATGAAAAGATTGAATGTCTGAAAGTTCCCTCCTAACCTAAAAAGGCTAATGTCTAAGTCTTCGATTGTTGCATTCTTTCCTGACTTTCAGCTGGTGGAATAGACCGGCAGTGAATCAACCCTTCTTTCGTTCGGGTAAAGGTTTGAGTGATGAAGGGAAGACTCTGAGTGTACGAAAAGAGCTTAAAGCACTTACTCAAATTTGGAAGTTCTGACTGACCGGCCAGAAGGAATCAACGAATGTGCTTAACACAGTCTCGGCGAAAGCCGCAAAGGATACTCCACTTTCCTACTAAATCTCTCCTTATTTTGGTTACATACCTCCTGCATGTACTTACTTCTTCATTTCCCTCCCCACCTACTTCCTGGTGGCTACCATCTCCCATCTCGCTCTAGAAGAGAAAGGGGGGAATAATACCTGGGACTATCAAACAAAGTTCCCACAGCGCCGACAACAGCCTAACCGGAATTCTATCGTGCCATTTTATCCTTTCCGGGTGGGCAAACCACTAATGTATTGATCAGGACTAAAACAAAACTAATTACATTGGCATGATCGTTGCTTAAAACGCGGTTTCCTTGTTATCATGTACGTACGTGAAACAAAACCCTATTTCGTTCAGATGATGGCGCGAAGGTAGCTTTATTATTGCGTGAATCAGACGACTGACTATCTATCTGGTGGAGAAAAGAGCTTGACCGGCTCAAAGAGGGAAGGAAAGGTTCAGTTGGCTTGAAGTGGGGCAGTGCGGGTAGCAGAGTGAGAATCATACGAACGAGGCCCATTCATTTGCCTGTGTTTCCCAAGGTTCGAGGCCCAAAAGGGTTTCAAAAAACTAGTTGCAACTAGTAGTGGCGTGAGACTTGACTCAGACAGTAGCCATTTATGACTGATAATAATTTTAGGTATCTAAAGCTACAATAGGTGGGTTTGAAATGGTTTCATACTGGTCCTCCCTCAGATTCTTCTATCAAAGATTTTGCTTCACGAGCTGTAGCTGCCGAATCTCCACTAGCTGGAATGACTGAGTGAAATACAATAACAAATACAAGATAACTAAGGATAACTCGGGTTGCCCTACAGTCCCCCCTCGGGGGCATCGGTCTTTGCCCTTATAACTGACTTGTTCCTTCTCCACCGGACGCCCACGGCTACTATCCTGGCAAGAGGTTCTGCACACGCCAATCGAAATGCGCACACCTGTAGCTAAGAAATGCTCACTAACTACTCAACAAGACGCCCTGTTGATTTCTTTCTTTGTCCGTAATAAGCACAAACTAGTCAAGACGACCGGATCAGCAATCTATGAGCGAACAAACAAGCCGGGAAAGAAGGCCGGCAAGCAGCCCACATTAAGGGGGTTTACTAAACTTCAAATAGTTGTTGTTTATATTATTTATTTAGAGAAAAAAGTAGGCCGGTAACACAACTCTGTGCAATTCAATCAGTCAATCGATAGGGAAAATGCTTCGTTCGAGTCCCTTTTTACCGTGTTGTTTCCTAACAATGATGCCATTTTTTTTCATTAATAGTAATTCCTCAATCAAGTAGGCCAAAAATCATAGGTTTCTTAATCGATCGTCGTTGCTCCAAGCCCACTAGCCCACGGTCGTGAAAGTTATATATACAAGGAAGGGGGGTCAAAGCTCACGTGCTCGGATCGGAATAGTCAACAAGCGAGACTGCCCTGGGTCCTATTCGAAATCAATCCCCAGTAAGCGAGGTAAACAACAATGTAAGCTGTTCCAACTCCTCCAAGAAATGCCACACATTTGTTTTTTATTTAATATTAATAAGGCGAAGGGGCTAGAATTCAAGGCTCTAGAAGGGGAAAGCACACGAGGCGCCTTCCATGTCTTTGTCTGGGTGGGGCTATTATAGCGAGGAGAAAGAGAGCTCTTAAGCTCAATCAAATCAAATTAAGCAAAGCTCGTAGCGTCGAGTCAGAACATAGTCGTCTAATAACTTTCGAGGACTAACTCACGGTGTATTGCAACTTAATAACGTATGAACTTCACTCACTCACTTAGTTGAGCACAGCCCTACCTTTTTTATGTACTACCACGAGGGCACCCACCGGACGACGGGAAGGTTAGGAACCTCAGAAAGCACGCTCACGCTCACTATGCTCCGAAAGAACCTCACGTAAAAGAAAGCATTCGGGAGGGAGGCTTCATCTATCTATATATCGTAGAGTAACACACACAGCTCCAGCGAGTGCAGTCGTGGGGTACTTCCCCCTCGCTGGGGAGGCTATGATGTAAGAAAGAGGGGATCAGAAGGTAAAATCTTGCTACTCCACCTTGCCTTAAAGCAAAGGGTCATACTGTTCTCACTCCATTGCCATTTCTTCGGTCTCTTCCTCAGAGTTTAGCCACTCTCAATTAGTGGAGTGGGCAACTTGCCAAGGAAACTCAATATCAATTTAAAAGCCTATAGGAATTCTCCATCAAAGTCTTCCTCGATATAGCCATAGGTATAGGTGAAGGAGCAAGACAAGGAGACTTCAATTCAATCAATCACTCAGTTAGGAATGAAAGCATAGAACTACTATTCCACAGCGTCACTCTTACTTACTGGTACTGGCCAGACTTAGCACTCGAACTCATTCTAAGGCAGAAAGAGGGAAAGCAAGAAGAAAAGAAGCGTTGGTTGTTGTATCCTTTACTTACGTTCTCTTTCTCTTTCTTATGCAATTGAGGTTTAAGATGAAAGTTCGCGGGGTATTAAAGTGTAACTTCTTTATGTCCGGTTTATCAAAACCTCTCTTATGGATATGGATGGTGTACCCTCCTGCTGCTGCTTGTGCTTATTTACCGTACTATGAGTAAGCTTGCTCCTATTTATTGATTGCATACTGTCTTGCTGCTCGCATACCACCGTACTAAAAGTGTACCGATTTCCGCCTATTTGCCTCTCTCGATTGCAAGAGGAAGACCCATCATGTGAAGTGCCCAAACATGGATATGCCCACCTACACCTTTTTTTTTTCACCTCAGGAGCTAAACAAGAGGCGTAGGCAAGAGGAAAGCTATCACGTCAACGATGTGTGATCTTGCCAATTATCATATATAAGATCTATCTATCTTAGTTCTACTCGAAGCGGAGGCATTCCCTGCCGCCCTTACTTTGGAACTGCATACATTCCGAGTGGAAGTGAGGGACAAGCTCTGGGAAAGATGGTGGCCGTGAGGTCATAAACAAAGTCGTGAACTTAACTTGGTGATTATGTTCACCCCATCTTGATTCGGTCTAGCTATCGGATGACAAAAGGATGTCGGACCTTCTTCTGGAAGCGGGAAGGTGAGTCACCGCATTGACTCGAATGATCTAGCCAAGAATTTCTCCTCACTAACTATGGTCTACCTTCGCGAGACAGTTCTTAGCCTCTACTCTAGTATGAACTGAGCCATAGCCTACGAGCTTCTAGGTCATGGCGCCCCTAATCCCCTTGTGCCTTGTGATTAGATCTGTTCTACATGCAAGTGGTCTAGCTACTGCCTGTACAGTCACTCTTAACCCAGACACTGTACTACCCTCTGACCTTCTTCTTATATTCCAGATCAATCTCACGGGTTTAGGAAAGGGCGAGGACTAATTACTTTCTTTTAAAAAATGGAACGTTGGGACCCGTTGATTTCTTAGTTAAATCCGATATCGTTGGTTGCTTTGATAACATAAATCACAAACATTTACTCGAAGTAATTCAATCAACTATAGGGGAGGGGAATCCAGATGTTTGTAATCTCATAGCCGCCTTCCTAACTACAAAAATAGTAGACAAAAAAGGAAATGACTATTCGGTAATCTTGGGTTCAGGCGAATACTTTGATAAAGAAGACCCGCGGTTAGTGCGATTGGTTGATGTCATCATATAGGTGCCAGGTTCCTCAGTTGAGAACTAAGAAATTAGATTTCGTCTATAAGAGCTGGTTGATCTCAAATTCCTAGAAGCATTCTATTCCTTTAGGGTCAGGTAGAAGGATAGAAAGAAGACATTCTAGGCAGCTGAAAATAGAAAGAGATAAAGAGAGGGTTTACCTCATAATCAATGCTTTTAGACCTAGTTCTCCTTTTGCATTCCGTCCTAGTCAATGAAGCTTTAGGTCAATCAGGCTACTTAGTAAAATCGAGAGGACTAGTCGTCTCATGAAAGGACTTGGCCTCATCGACTTCTTTCTAAGCTCCGGATGCTTCATTCCTGTGAATGGGATTTTCCGTGTTGACGGCTCTTCTTGCTTTTTTTTGAAATGAAATGGAGCTGCTCTGGCTTCCCTTCCTGTCCTGACCTGATGAATTCAATCAATAAGGGTTCGCTCTTGGCCTGCGCCTCAGCTTGATACATTGGCGCGAAACTATGAATCTGATCTAGCTGCCAAATCCGATATTAATTTGATCTTTCTGGCTTCGGGAGACACCTTCGATTGAGACGAAATGTCTTCAGCTGCTTGGATGAGAGAGGACTCAGAGCAGAGACAAGCACCCCATCTATGTCAGCAACATCAAAGGGGCTAGGCCGGCCCTCCTCTTGTACGAAAGGGGATTAGGATAAGGAATTTAAGGCCCAAGTCCCTTAATACCGTACTCCGGTTATTCACTCTATCTCTTAATCCGTCGAATAGGAAGTCTGTCTCTCGTTCTATGAGGGCGAGTGAATCTTTTTCTAGGTGGAGAACCATTCCGGATCCTTTATTGAGGTGCAGGGCTTTCGCAGCTTTGCATTCTCTTTGTATGAAAATGAGACTCACTCCCGCTCGTCTTTTACTAAGTCCCGTACTTTCTCCTTGTAAAACAGTCGATCGCTATGGACCTATGTCCGTCCAGGTGAAGTTTCTACCGAGCGAAGTGACTTCCTTTGTGTGTGACTTGAGGATGGTTCTTGCATTCTTTCCTTGTTTTCTTTTAGTCGGGTATCATTCCCATTTTTCGAAGTTGGCTAAGAGCCCTTTCCTTCTTTCCGGGATTGAAGTGCCTGCCCGCCCGGCTGGGCTCTTAACTCGACGAAAGAACCTCTTTTTCGTTTCGAACCTTCAGTGAGCGAGTACTTTGTTCTATCTTTTTAGTCTTGCAGTAGTAAGGTTCATCTTATTTTCCCTTAGTCCTAAGGGTTTCATCTCAAGCATTCCAAATCCGCATCTGTTGTCAGAATGGCTACTAGAAGGTAGGAGTTCTCATACCCAGTTAATTGATGAAGGAAAGGAGTTGTACCGCCTCAAGGCGAATCAGCTTCTGTCCTTAGAACGAGAATAGCTCAAGTGGAATCTCTTTCTTTTGGGAGGGTTCCGGAATTGAGAGAGTCAAGTCATATATGACATTCAAATCGTTATCTTATCTTTGTCTAGAGTAAGTTGGTGTGAATTAGACTACGCTAGAGGATATACAATCATTAGCTCTGGGTCACAGGCAAGTAGTGAGGGGATTTACTTTCACTCTAACTCTTGAGAGATAGCAAAGACATAGGCTGTGTGGGCACTAGTCATATTAGCGATACAAAAAGTATGGGAAGCTAGGATGGTATGGGCTGCAGCATAAGAAGCTACGGCACCGCAGTTCAGTTAGAGACAAAGGCCCCTGCACTCTCTAAAAACAACAACAGAGAGAATTCCCGGTGTGGGATAAGCGCAAAGTCCAAGCCTAATTGCTACTTTGGAAGAACCAAGACTAATGAAAGCAGCGAAGGTAGCACCACATGTAGAAGTAGAGGCAGCTCCCCACCTATGCAAGCATCATTCCTTCTAGTTCGTACGGTCCCAGAAGCGGCTTTCCCACCATCTCGCGTGCCAATGATAGGGGGTACCGGTTCCGGCAAAGGTGTACGGAAGAAAAAAAACACCTTGGCTAGTTTCCCGTTACCAAGAGGGAAATCAACAAACCAGCAACCGTTCAAAAACCCGAAAAAGCTATCATCTCGCGCGGATCCATACCCATAACCACCGGCCTCCTCACTAATTGGAGATAGGTGCATTCAAGTCCCCTCTGTCCGGTCCCTTAACTCACTTCTCTTTATAGACAAAACAGGTTGTGATTCCCGCCTTCGGTGATAGAACAATAGAATAAACCTAACAGCTCCTTACACTAATCTGAGTTTAGGAAAAGACTCGGCCTTCCCCGACTTATATTATAGGTTATATAAGATAGGTTATATAAGAGAGAGCAGACAAAGGGCTTTCTACTGCTGATACACCATAGCGAGAAAGAGCTCCTCACCAGGCTTTATGAGAATGAAGGGACTGGCCTCTGACCGACGGATTCCTGAGACACTATTTGGCGCTGGCTTTTCGTAAGCGATCGATCACTGGGAGCGCCCTAGACTAGCCATACTAGACATCAAGACAGAGAACCTCTTATCAGATTCGGAGTTTACGCTGGAGAGCCTACTCCTCTAATTAAGAGGAGAGGGCACTTAAAAGAAAAGGAAAACCACCCATGCGAGCATAATAACCAGCCTTGTAAGGGCCTAACCTTCTGGGTAAAGTTAGCCACTAGAAATCGATTCCTTGGCTCGATACCGGGAATAGGAAGACTAGCGTGGACCTCTTTGTGGCATTCCTACTTCTACAGAAAGATGGGCGTACCATTAACTCCCAGGCTAAGTAACGGGCGAACACTAACGCGGAACACTTCCCCAGACCGTAAGGGCAACTGGCCCAGCCCAAAGAAAAGGGGCCTACCATCCAACTATTTCCAATTCACCTTCAAAGGAGCAATCGACTGAAGAGGTACGGCATCTTTCAAAAAGTAAGTAACAAAAGGAGAAGGTAAAATCCAGGGACGAAGAGGTATAGACAACCTCCTAAAAGGCCACAGCAAAAAAGCACTTTCGGTCAGTTCAAGTACAAACCATTACGGTAGAGGTAGGGAGGGCATTTTTCAAAGACTCGGCTTGCTCTCACTTGACTTTTTGGGTATCGTAGGCTTTAACACCTAACACACCACTGTCGTCTGTTTCTTCGAGCCTTTGTCGGAGTTTCAGATAACCACCCAATTCAAAGATTTACTTAGATAGGATATGCTTACGCCCGAAGTTTCCTTTTGAACATCAGGATAGGTAGCTACCGGGGAGGTATGGGACTTGAATTTACTTTTCCCTCTTTCTCTCGCCAAGCTTCTTTAGGTTTAGGATGCTGTAGGGCCGTTATCCTCTACGATTATGTCCCGAGTAGAACATTGGAATTGGAGGTGCTTAAAGTATTCAAATTTGTTTTAGGAAAACAGAAGTTAAGGGTAGATCCTTATTGTAGTATAGCAACAAGTGCCTTGATTCCGATTGATCGAAATAGATCCTGTTGTTGTCTCGGATCAATTTATTAAGGATCTTCACCTGCTTCAGTAGAACTAGGGGCGGAACCAACATCAAAAACTCCAATAGGCATTTTTTACCGATGCTTCCCTCCTCCCCTACTTTAGCCTTTGCTCGATTCTTATATGGATAGTTTTCGTTGGATCGAAAAGAAAGGATTCAAAAGCACTTTATTACGCAGCCCTTCTAATTCAAAAGACCGGAAGGAGTTCTCATAGGGCCAGCAGGGTACAAGCGCTCGTCTCAGTCATCTTGTATTCATAAGCTAACGGTATAAAGATGCAAGCTAGACTAGGAAGCAATCTTTTTATTACGCCAGTTTCACCAATCCACCTTGCTTCAGTGTAAGCCGAGTATGCTGTCCCTCTAGAGAAGGCAAGAGATTGACTTAGCTTAGTATCCTAAACCTGTAGTCACAATAGACCGAGTCTCAGAATTACTTCCATTCCCTGTATAATATAATGAGTCCCTTATCCGGGGAATTGAGTTAGAGTTGCATTGGAATCTTCCTATCACAGGCCCCGGTTGCAGTGCTGCTTCCGGTACACAATTAAGTGAATAGCAAGTAAGAGCAATCAGAAAGGTATATCGGAGGCGAAAAACACGGTGTTTCTTGAATCGGAACCTTCGGAAAGACTTAACTCATAGTGAAATTGGAGTTGAGGCCAAAAAGACGTGTGCATCTTAGGAAGAGAAGTGGGCAAATGAGGGGATGGGATGGGCAATGTAGCAGTCTTTTGCCTTGCCCTTCTTACTGGAGTTCCTGCTGCAATTGAATCAGAAGTGGGACCCTTTCTCGAAGGATATGGGGGACGTCGAGCTAGTAGTGGCATAGATTTATTCTGAATCTTCTATGACGAGGTCAAATGGCACGAGTGAGCTAGGTAAAGGTCAAGCATTTCGATTTATTCCTAAAAGGAAGAATGACTCGGTCACCAGCGTTTGATACAAACAAGACGAAGCCAATCGAGATGAAAGTTTTTCCTCTCACTGCGGGAATTTTAGACTCTTGTCAAAGCTAAGAGAGGCCCCCCTTTCCGTTTACAAAGCGCACCATGAGTGAGAAAAAGGAACATTTCTATATACGTTTTAGGTGCATCTGGAAGCTAGAGATCCATCTCATAACGAAAGACTTTTGCCTCAAAGGAAAAGCGCTAGTGCACACTTGAAGCGAAAGATTCTTCTTTTGAGCGAGTGCCTTTTGCTCATAAAGTGTCAGATTGGATCTTATCTTAGCCAGACGACCGGCCTACTATGTATGGGCACAGTCTTGGGGCGCTGCTTTATCAATCAAATCGTAGAAAGGAAGACGCTCCTTTTTTTATGGCTCATCTGCGCAAGCACGTTAGTGGGGAAAGTTGCCGCTAAACTAAGCCGTTCGACAAATCCTACTGAAACTTAAAGAAAAGCATTCTATCCAGGGGAAGATAGAGAAAGAAGATGTCCTAACAAACGAGTTTGATCTTCTCTTTGCAAGGGTGGAAACTTTCGCAACCCCTAATCAAATGGGCTAGAAGAACTGCAAGACTGCACTCAGAACATCATTACCCATGAGATCCCTATCTCTTTGAAGAATTCAACTCTAGACCCATCAGGTCCAGGGGCCTTTCCCAGCCTGACTACAAAGCCTATTTTCTTTCCTGCTTTCCTATTCTATCCTTTAATTGCTTCACTCTCTCTTATAGGCTATGACATAGCTATCGCTTATAGCGCATAGGGCCAAAACCTTTGACCGCACTAAAGAATTCTTTGTAAAGGCTGCTCATCCTACTAGTGTTCCAATTCCTTGGACTCCATTGGCTCCTTCTTCACAATCTATTGTTGGTGGCAAAAAAGCTTCTGGGACCGTTACCCCCTCTCAAGCACCTCCAATTCTATCTGTATCCACTGCAAGTGGCTCCACACTTCTTTTTTTCAAAATTGATAGCGGCCAATTCCCAGTCCTAAGCATTAGCAGGAACAGACACAATCTCTCCAGTGCGCTTTACATGATCCCCTTCTTGAATATTGGTCTCACTACCACAAAGAATAACACCAACCTTATCCTTCTCAAGATTCATGGCTATTCCTGTCACACCGCTGGCAAAGTAAACCATTTCCCCAGCTTGAATATCCTTCAATCCATAAACAAGCGCAATCCCGTCTACAACGGAGACCACTCGACTTAGATCTTTTTTCTTTTTTCTTTGTAGGATTACTCCTATAGGGCTTTCGTCCATGATCAGTCTTGTCTTAACTTAACGACTTAACGTAAGCGGAAGGATTCTTTTCCTAAATAAATTGGAATAACTACACAAACCCTTATTTATAGATTGTAGATTTTTTAAATTCTTTCTATGAATGAATACCTTTTCTATAGATTGATATTCTTATATAGAATGAACCTCTTACAGTCTTAGATTCTAACACAGAAATAAGAAAGAAAAGAAGAAGGCCATTAGGAAAAGGATTCAGAAAGAGAAAGGCTTTTTCGCTCCTTTATGTCCTAAGCCTCTATCAGTGTGACAACATATTCTGTCTTCACTCTTATGTCCTAAGCGTAAACTTCTATAGCTATTATCTTCTGTCCTGGGTGACAATATCGTAACTTCAATAGCTTTGCCAATAGCAGAAGTACTTGAGTTCAAGTGTGACAGTCTCTTCACTCTTCTCTTTCTTTTGTCCTGGTAGGAAGTATCCTAACTCTTGTCCAGGGCGAAAGCTTATTCACTCCCTTGTCAGGGCGGAGATATCCTAACTCCTTCCGGGTCGGAAACTTTCTATAGCGAAGCACCAATCTCTAACGCTTTAGGCTACAGCAATGGCCTCTTTCTACCATGTTGACCGTTAGCCTCTTCGTCATCTAGGACTAGCCCATAGGTAAGTCGAGTAGGCTTCACCACCGCCTTCACCCATCGTTAGGCCGGTCTCGTCATTCACGCAATTCCCCCGTCCATTGATCGATCACGCGAGTACGCATCCAGTCAGCACATAGCGAACGAAAAAAGCGTTCATCCTGGATTCTCTTCCTCAATAAAAATGTCTATCAATTGATCCCTATTCATTCGGTCAAAGTCTCCACGGCCTTTTCACGCTCCTCTACTGAGAGGTGCACCATGTTGATAGGAATCGGCAAAGACCTTCTTGTATCAAAATATCAAAAGCCTTCTCTATCGCGCTTCATTGAGCATTTCTCTTTCCTATCCCGTCCTTACGCTACGCTATCCATAAGGTTGACCTAGCCCGGCATCCTCTTGGGCAAGCCCAACATTGCAATATGCAGATTAACATCGATCGTAGTGCTGGAATTCATAAACATGCATATCCACGTCGTCCAAGGATGAAAAAGCCCCAAGTTCCTAGGAGGACTGAATGGAGGAAATTTGTTCATCCCTATACCACTCACTCGATCTCAGAAGATAAGATTAAAGAAGAAAAGAGCTGCAACCAGGAGAGAGGCTGAAGCCCAGGCCGCAAGCGACAAACAGGCAGATTCTCATACTGAAGAAGCAGTGGCTACCATTGCTTAAGTACAGCATCAGGAAGAGTATAAAGCTGGTGGCCCAGCCCAAGAAGCTGCACATAAGACAGAGGTTTTTTTTTCCCTGCCGATGCTCCTAAGGAACAGGACCCGTTGGGGGACGATGATTTTGATGATTAAGATCTGGACTATGGGGATAAGGGTATCCGTTTTGGTTCTTTTCCAGATTCGCTAAACAGAAGATCTAGATTTCAAAGAAGGGAAGCGATATTGGACAGGATCAGGATGCGATCGACCTTGCTCTAAGACTAGTTTGCTGGATGAGAGAAAGAAGATGATAAGCCTAAAGCAGATGAACCAGGAGCTAAACAAGAGGCGTAGGCAAAAGCGTTACGGTCAAGCGGTAGTCCCCGGCACCCATACTGGATCTTCGGGTAAGGGAAACTTGTCTCGGTGGGAACATTCATACCGGAAGGAAAAGAAGACGAAATCTAGGGCAAAAAAGCTGACGTTTCAGCTCTTCGTTCCGCTCTTGGTTGACTTTGCTTTGTACTCATACCTAGAAGAGGGAAGATTTAGCCCCATCCTTTTGAAAGACGTTCCCGGGTTCAGTTTGCGGCGAGTGGGAATCCGCTTCTTTCCCATCACTCTCGGAGTCAGGCGTCACTGGCATTTAGTAAATAAAAGAGTCAAAAATATCATTAGATCCCGCGTATTCACCCCTCAGAGGAGAGGCCAGTTATTGAGCTCTATGCGACTCGGAAGGAAGAGCGTAACCTAAATATAGAAATGTATTTACTTAACGCGCAAAAGAAGAACTCTAACTTCCTCACTCTAGGAACCTTTTAGTTGATAAAGAAAGAGTTATTGGCTTTCTTCCCCTTCGAACTTCACTATCTGGCATCACAGCCTATTCCGACAACGTGCCAAGCTCTAAAGGAATCGCCTTTCTTTTCTCTCGGCTTCCGCTCCTACTTCGTAAGGAAGTTTAGTCCCTTCTTCCTTTGCTAGCTCTTTCTGTGCTTCGGGTATTCTATCATTCATAATCATGTCGATTGCTTTTCTTTTGATGGAGAAATAAAATTAAAACCTTGGCGGATTCCTCCAGTCTCTCTCGGGGCAGTAAATGGGAAGATAGGGCGGGGCTGGCTTCAATTTTCCCCATAGAGGAAGCCCGCTTATGCTAAATGGGTGTTATTCTATATAGGTGTGCTACCACATGAGAAACAGTATCGTAAGTGAGTAGCATCCAGAGCAGCCAAGATAGGGCCACATGCTTTCTGAAACGCACTCAAAGGATAAACGAAAGGGAAAATGAACGGAAATAGGTTTTCATTGTGCACCCTTCGATTCGTGGGAATTAAGAAAGTGTTCAGTTAGTGCTCTCAGTGTGACCTTGCTTGGTCTTCCCGGTCTATCTCGACTAGCTTTATACCGAATCG